AGAAAGGATGAAATCTGCATACATGGTTCCTTTTTTTCAACCTCTCTTTCAATTGCCAGATCTTACTTATGAATTAAGAATTCGGGTCAATTGGATCTGAATTGTTCAAATAAAGCTTGTCTCTTGAACAAATAAATGAGTTATATTATAACTACGTTTATAAATATGTGTGTTTAATATTTAATATTTGATATTTTATTTCATTTTTCATTTTAATATTTTTTATTCCAGTTTCTTTTTCCAGTAAGTAGTATAAGTAATAAATTGATAAAAGATAAAAAGAAAATAAAAAAAATATATTAAAAAAATATATTAATTTAATATTAAATTAATAATATTAATATTAAGTAATTAATATTAAGTAATGATATTAAGATTAAGTATTAATATAATATAATATTAAATTAAGTATTAATATAATATTTAAGTATTAATAATATAATAAGAAATGACACTTCAACAAGTATTTTTGATTGATATCAAATCATTATTAAATCATTTTATCTATGGAAATACTGGCCGGGCCAGGCCAGTACTTAAACCAAGTCGGGGGAATAAACCTTTCGTACAAAATAAAAGAAGTAGGGTATTTTTCTATTGGGGATATCCGTTTCGAATCATTATCTAAATTGAATTCCTGATCCAATTTCTTCTTAAAATTTTTTATATATTCTTATATATATATTACTATATATATTATATTACTTTATTGTATTTACTTTATTGTATTTATTTATTGTATTTACTTTATTGTATTATTGTATTGTTCTTTTTATATATCTTTTTTATTTTATCCCTTTTTTCTTTATACTTTATAATATATATACTTTAACTTTATAACTTTATAATATAATATATATACTTTATAATATAATAATAATATAATATTTTTTTTTATTTATTATATATTATATTTATTATATTTATTTATTTTCCATTATATTTATTTATTAGTTTATTTATTATATTATTATAATATTTATTTATTATAAATATTATAAATATAAATATTATAAAAAAATAATAAATAATAAATATTATAAATATACCATATATTTATATAAATATTAAATAAATATAAATATTAAATATAAATAAAAGGATATATAAAAAAAAATAGGTAAATAAAAAAGGGAAACGCAGGTGCTAATTATGTCTCTCCTTCCCTTATTCACACCTATTTACAGCGGAATGTGAACTACCCATACTATGACCATACACCTTCTAATCACTATGGAGCCTCTGACTCATGTACAGACCCTGCTGCATAACCTGTAAAAACATAATAGTGGGGTAATGAGTATATGAATACCCAGTGAGGAAAACAAGTACATCATGCACATAAGTAAGTGAGAACATAATAAGCTGCAAGTCGTAACCAACATAAGGAGAATATGAGAATATGAGAAAATGTATAAATATATATAAATAGAAAAAATAAATAAAAGAATATATAAAAAAAAATAGATAAATAAAAAAGGAAAACGAAGGTTTTTATCAATCTTTACTTCACGTGTCACATCACATAAAAAACTTTCCATTTTTAAATGGGGATGCGGAGAGATGGCTGAGTGGACTAAAGCGGCGGATTGCTAATCCGTTGTACGAGTTTTTCGTACCGAGGGTTCGAATCCCTCTCTCTCCGCTTCTTCTGATTACTTGAGACTTTCGAATTCGAAGGAATTTCGATCCCTTGATTTTCTCATAGGTAAATGTATGGAATACATAAAATCATAAGAAAAAATTTCGAAAAAGCAGGAAAAACTAAAAATATCTTTTTTTTATTCCTCACGTCCGGGATTACGCCCTGGATCATTAGATAAAAATCCGAAGATGAAGAGAGAAATAAAGAATATCACTACTGTATAAACGAATAGTTTGAGAGTAAGCATTACACAATCTCCAAGATCTTTTTTTTTTTTTTTAAGGTAATAGATTACTTATTTTTTACCACATACACTATTTTGTTTTGACATGACACCCCCCCAAAAATGAAGTGTTTTTTGAAAAGAAAGTCATTTTCACGAATTTCTTTGGAATAAGATTTTGATTCCTTCGTTATCAAAAATTTCTTGTCATATGATTAGGTATTGTAGGCAACCTAATAAAATCTTTGCTCACTGTAAGGTTAGAACGAGGAAATAAGCTGATCAAAATTCATCGCCGCGGTTATTCAATATACAAGAATTTCTATTTTTGAATCGAGGGTTCATAATGTAAGACTTATCTGGTCTTATCAATTTTTCGAATTTTGATTTATCGAATAAATCATGAATTTAGCAGAGTATTAAATCATCGAAAACTTACAGCAGCTTGCCAAACAAAGGCTAAGAGAAAAAAAAGTACAGGTATGACAGGCATAACATCTACGATTGGATTTAAAAAGGCATAAGCTTCGGGCAATTTGGAGAAGAAAAAACTACTCGAATAAAAGACAGAATTAAGGCAGATACAGATTAAACTAAAGATATTAAGCATAACAAAATTTCGTTCTTGTAGATTAGATAATTTTATTCTGATTGAGTTTTTTTATAAGGGAAAAAAAAAGACAAGTCAAAAAATCTTTCTTTTTCTTCGAACTCTCCCAAATAAAAATAAATCCTTCCTTCCATTCTCAAATGAGAATACAAGGAATTCCATTTTCATACAATATCTTAACTGAATTCCATGTAATGATCAATGAATTTTTTTGATTCTATATCTACATGTGTTGAATCCTAGCAACATCCCCAATGTATTTATTTTATTTTTATTGGGTTGGGATTGACGAATAACCAATACCAATATTAATGTTTATTAGTGTCGAATAGAAATTCGAAATGGGGCGTGGCCAAGCGGTAAGGCAGTGGGTTTTGGTCCCGTTACTCGGAGGTTCGAATCCTTCCGTCCCAGATCGTTTCCATCAGAAACGAAAGATGGGATCACATTGTATCCCACATGAAACATAAAATTGTTAACGAGAACAATCTTTTGTTCTGAATTCTAAGAATCATTCTTAGAATCATATTTTTCTTTCATTTGGTTTCTCACAAACGTAATCAAGTGAGAAATGTGGGTGGAAATAAATATCTTTTTTTTTTTATTCAAAAAAGAAATTCTGGGTTTATCATTCACATTCAGGATCACATTCAGGATATGCTCGTACTACTTAATATTCATTTTAAAGTTAGTTACTTATGAAAACTTTATGTCCCATATCTATGAAATGTCAATTCTCACATGAAGCATTCTGAATCGAAATGTGAATGAAAGAAAGGCCTCTTTATTCCCTTACCAAGGGTAAAATAAAAGATCCTAAAGTAAATAAATGGGGTATCCCAATTCCACAGTCTATGTGGAGACTAAAGAGTAGGGAGTTTTTGGTACTAATTTCATCACTGGTCTTAAAACTTCTAAAGCTGGTGTGGGAAAAAAATAGTAAAAACGAATTGAACCGGACCCCATTTTTTTGTATTTTATCTGGTTCATCTTATATCTTATCCGGTTCAAATGAATAATTGTAAATCAATGTAATGTAGCGATTGGGGGGAAATTCGTATATTGCATCTACTTGACTTTATGGAATTGATGGAAAAGAAAAATTCTTGAACCTGAAGTAAAACAAAATCTGTATTGTATAAAATAAAAAAGTTTTATTAATAATTTATTTTTTTCGGGGATTGCAATTAATATTAAAGGTTCTTCTTTTGAGGTTTATAGTTTATTTGTTCGAGAAAAATGGATCCTTCATGATTGATCGTCCCGAACAATCTTTTTAAGATGTCAAAAAGTCTTAAGCAAACTTATTTATTCGTCTTTTTTAGAAATATGTTTCATTCATATGATAGAATATAGAGTTAAATAAATTGGATCCTTGCTGAGCCTTCCCCGGATAAATACTTATCTATCCATAGATAGATAGATAGAAAGTATGTACTATTATATACCGGTATACACACACCGGTTGAGCCAATGACTATTCATGATTCCATATTGAATCAATTACATACCGGTTTGAAATAAAATTAGAGGAATGTTATGGTAAAACTTCGTTTGAAACGATGTGGTAGAAAGCAACGTGCGACTTGAAGGACATGATCGGCTGTGGATTCTTACATCCACCATTTTCTATAGGAATGAAGATGCTCTTGGCTCGACATAGTTTGTTCTGCTCTGTTAGGAACCTAATTTGTGTTCGGTTGTAAGTAAATAGTACATGATGGAGCTCGAGCAGAAAGGATTGATTCCTTTATCAGGGGGAAGAATCTAGGGTTAGTAACTATCAATAAGTTAGACCAACTTTGTAAGTATATCCTCAATATATAAATCGAAAGGTTAAAAAAATCGAAAAATAAAAGAAGTTTGAAAAAAAAAGTAAAATTTTTCAGAATTGGTAAAACTATTTCGATCAAAAGTGTATCACAAGGGAATCCACCGTTCATATTCTATTTCTATAGTATAGAAAAAGATAACAAAAAACAAAAAGGTATGTTGCTGCTCTTTTGAAAGGAGTAAGGATCACCGAAGTAATGTCTAAACCCAATGATTTCACAAAGCAAAGAAAATGGATTCCGGAACAAGTAAACACTATTTTCAATTGTCTCAACAATTGAATCAGAATGAGGAATAAAAATAGATTCGAGATGAGACAAACAAAAGAGGTTAGAGACGGCTCAATAAATGTCTAAGGGTTTCCCTTCGAACTCTGTCAGAATTACCCAACTTGAGTTATGAGTACGAATGAGATTTCTTTTTTTCTGTAAGGAAGAATAAAAAAACGACTCAAATCATAGTCTAATTTATGATTTTATGGATCCATTTGTCATTATATACATATACAGAAATTTAGAATCCTTTTTTCTCGAGCCGTATGAGGAGAAAACCTCCTATACGTTTCTAGGGGGGGCATTGTTTATTTACATCTATTCCAATGAGCCATCTACCGAATCGTTGCAATTGATGTTCGATCCCGAAGAGAAGGAAGAGATCTTAGAAAAGTAGGTTTTTACGATCCGATAAAGAATCAAACTTATTTAAATGTTCCTGTTATTCTATATTTCCTTGAAAAAGGTGCTCAACCTACGAGAACTGTTTGTGATATTTTAAGGAAGGCGGAATTATTTCAAGAAAGAACTTCGATTCGAGGTAATTAAAGTAAAAAAATAAAATTAATAAATAAAAAAGGGGGGGTCACTAGTATATATCTTTGTGTAATTATTTACACACAATTTGCCTTTTTCTTGCTGTATTCATACTTAATTTACTTTTTTTGTTTTGTTCGTTGCGGGAATCCACCAACAAACAAGGGGTTAATCTTGCTTATTGTACCTCTATTGATTGAATAAACCCGAGATTTTTTCTTTACTTTACATCTTTCGTATTTCTTTCATCCAAATTTCTTATTTATGTTTATGTTGTGCCAATCCAACACAAGTCCTTATTTGATTTACTTAAATTTCTTTTCTTAACATTGGATCCATATTGACAATGGTGCATCGAAGAAATATAATTCGATCGTAGATAAATAGATCCGTTTATCTCCACCCCATATTGGTTTTTTCTTTCCTTCCCTTCAGTCAAATGATGGGTTTGCCCTGCCGATTTACTGGCATACAAGATGTATTTTCTTAACGAAAAAGAAAAGAAAATTGATAAATAAAATGGTGGTTTGTCACAATTTTGACATCTCTATTGGGAATCAGTTGTTGTTTAATCCGATCTGTCCATTTTGGTATTTTGGTGTTTTTAATTGATCAACAAAAACAAATTTTTCTTTTCGATTTGTTCTAGTTCAATGTTTTGACGGGGTCGTGCAGTGCAATTCAATTGATTTTTTTATTTTGACCGTATTTACATATATCCTATTTATTTTATTTTATTTTTTATTTTTATTCGGGTTGCTAACTCAACGGTAGAGTACTCGGCTTTTAAGTGCGACTATGATCTTTTACACATTTGGATGAAGCAAGAGATTCGTCCAGACTATTGGTAGAGTCTATAAGACCACGACTGATCCTCAAAGGTAATGAATGGAAAAAACAGCATGTCGTAATAAAATATTATAATTTTATTATTTAATTTATTATTTATTATTATTTAATTTATTATTTATTTAATTAAATATTATTTAATTAAAGTAGAACTTTGAGTTTATCCTTACCGGATCGTTATTACAATTTTTTTTTTCTTTTTGGAAGTGAAAAAAAAATTCACATTTACAGTTAGGTCTAGTGAATAAATGGATAGAGCCCTATGGGTCTAATTCTGGTGAAATAAAAAGCAACGAGCTTTTGTTCTTAATTTGAATGATTACCCTATCTAATTAGACGTTAAAGATAGATTAGTGCCTGATGCGGGAAAGGGTGGGTTCTTCTGTGAGTGGACCATTTATTTTCTTTCTTTTTTTTTTAATGAATCCTAATTATTCTTTATTATGGGTTGGAGACAGATGTGTAGAAGAAACAGTATACTGATAAAGAGAATTTATTCCAAAGTCAAAAGAGCGATCGAGTTGCAAAAATAAAGGATTTTTGACCCTCTTGTAATTATAACGAACATAAACCGATTGGATAGAAAAGGAGAGGAAAAAGATCTGTTGATTGGACTCCACTGTTTCCTTTGTTTGCGGGATATATATTTTTTTCTTACTGTAATTATATACATAAAATTATATACATAATACATACCCCGTTCTGACCATATTGCACTATGTATCATTTGATAACCTAAAAAATGAAATAGGTCCCGCCTCTGGTTCAAGTAGAAATGTAAATGGAAGAATTACAAGGATATTTAGAAAAAGATAGATCTTGGCAACAACACTTTCTATATCCGCTTCTCTTTAAGGAGTATATTTACATATTTGCTCATGATCGTGGTTTAAATGGTTCGATTTTTTACGAATCCGCGGAAATTTTTGGTTATGGCAGTAAATATAGTTCATTACTTGTGAAACGCTCAATTATTCGAATGTATCAACAGAATTATTTGATTTATTCGGTTAATGATTCTAACCAAAATCGATTCGTTGGGCACAACAATTTTTTTTATTTTCATTTTTTTTATTCTCAGATGATATTGGAAGGTTTTGCAGTCATTGTGGAAATTCCATTCTTGCTGCGATTAGTATCTTTCCTCGAAGAAAAAAAAATACCAAAATCTCAGAATTTGAATTTACGATCTATTCATTCAATATTTCCCTTTTTTGAGGACAAATTATCGCATTTAAATTATGTGTCAGATATACTAATACCTTATCCCATCCATCTGAAAATCTTGGTTCAAATCCTTCAATTCTGGATCCAAGATGTTCCTTCTTTACATTTATTGCGATTCTTTCTTCACGAATATCATAATTGGAATAGTCTTATTACTCCGAATAATTCTATTTTTCTTTTTTCAAAAGAAAATAAAAGACTATTTCGGTTCCCGTATAATTTTTATGTATCTGAATGCGAATTTGTATTAGTTTTTCTTCGTAAACAATCTTCTTATTTACGATTAACATCTTCTGGAGCTTTT